TTTTTTTATTATTTCTTATTAATTTAATAAAAAAATAAAGTAAAAGCGGGTAGCGGGAATCGAACCCGCATCGTTAGCTTGGAAGGCTAGGGGTTATAGTCGACGTTGATTCATCATTTTTAACGTCTCTAATTCAAAACTGAACGTGAAACTTTGGTTTCATTCGGCTCCTTTATGGAAGATGTATAAATTCCTATATTAAGACATGAACGAAAAAAAAAATTCCACCCATAACATCTATGTCAGCTTTTCTGTCTGAATGTATTCAGAACAACCCGCTTTCTAGACGATCCCTATAGAAAAGAGGGGGATTCTATTATAACAACCTTTCTAGTTACTTCGTTCTCTATTTCTATGTGAGAGAATCCTTAGGAAAAGCATTTTGTTTCTACCGAGCTAAAACAATTTGTCGATGTCTCTAGTAAACCAAAGTCATTGTTTAATAGCCATTTTGCTTCAATTTCCGTAATACAAATTCCAAATTAAAGATTTAGTTACGATTCGAAAGCCACTTTCTATCTTTATCCATGGATCCTTTACTCATACTTATTCAATTAGAAGTATTGATCTAATAAAAAAAAAAATTATGTTTCGTAATCTCATAATCCAATTTTTCAATTTTTAATTGATTCTTGGATACAAATCACGAGAATGTATATTCTTCCTCGAATTTTTCATTGAGAGGTAAAGGATTAAATCCTTTTAAGAAATAAAGTTTTTGGTCGGAATGAAATATTAATCAAACCGAAAGACCCCTTAACTATATAAAGGATTATAGAACGAATCACACTTTTACCACTAAACTATACCCGCTACAATCCGATTATTGTATATAAATGAACCTTTTGTCGAACAAGAAAATGGGTCGTAATAAAAAGTTAAAAGAGTAAAAAGAAAGGATAGGATCATAAAATAATCATGAAAATTAGAGCGTTTACGTGTTGTATCAGAGAACCCAATGAGATTCGGAAAAGAGAATTCATTAAATTTCAATAACTAAAACTAAATAACAAGTGTTTTTTTGCCGGAGGTTTTTGACCTAGACGTCTCGACAAAACTACTTAAGCCATAACATACATGAAAATGTATTGTGCAAGAATCCACAGCTCCCTTTTTGTTATTTATTTACTTTACTAAAATAAAAGGAATGAAGAAAAGAAATATAAAAAATTAAGATAAGAAACGACACTTTGATTCGATATCATTTGATTCTATATCATAGAAATCAAAAGAGTTTTTATTTTTCCAATCGTAATAACAAGCAAGTATTTTAGTTTTCAAATAAAAAAAAAAATTATTTATGATTCGTTGGAACAATAAATGGCGGGCCCGGCCTGGTCAGTACTTAGCCGGGCCGTGGAACTAAAAAGCACTCTCGGATGAAAAAAAAAATATTATGAAGGGCTCTTTCAATCCTTATTTTTTATAATGTAACATAGTATTATCCTTTTTCAATTGGGAGGAGAGATGGCTGAGTGGACTAAAGCGTCGGATTGCTAATCCGTTGTACGAGTTTTTCGTACCGAGGGTTCGAATCCCTCTCTTTCCGTTTTTGTTGATGACTTGGTATTTTCTTTCGAATTTTTCGCGAGCTCTTTTTATTTTTAATAGTTAAAAATGTGTAATAGATAAAATCCTACTAAGAACATTTTAAAATCAAGCAAGGAAAACAAAAACCTTATCTTTTATTCTTCACGTCCAGGATTACGTCCTGGATCATTAGACAGGAATCCGAAAATAAAGAGAGAAACAAAGAATATTACTACCGTGTAAACAAATAGTTTGAGAGTAAGCATTACATAATCTCCAAGATTTTTTTTTAGTAAAAAAGAGAATAGATTCTCCGTTTTTATACCGCATACCCTACTATTTTGATTTTTTATTTTGACACCAAGAAATAAAGTGGGGTGATCCAGATTTTTCGCGGTTGTACAAGAATTTCAATATTTGAATTGAGGGTGTAAGACTTATCTGATCTTATCAATTCTTTTCTTTGAATTTTTTTTTTTTTTTTCAATAAATCATGAATTTGTCTAGACATTATTAAATTAAAGATATCATCGAAAACTTACAGCAGCTTGCCAAACAAAGGCTAAGAGAAAAAAAAACAGGGGTATTACTGGCATAACATCTACGATTGGATTTAAAAAAGCGTAGGCCTCGGGCAATTTGGCGACGAAAAAACTACTTGAATAAAGAGCAGAATTAAGACAGATACAGATCAAACTAAATATATTAAGCATAACAAACATTTTGTTCTTGAGGATAATTGTATTTTATTTATTTTGATTGAGTTATTAATAAATTGAGTTTTTTATTATTTTATTATTATAAATATGTTTATTTTATTATTATAAATATGTTATTATTCATAGAAAAGAAAAATGAATAAAAAGAAAATAAGATAGACCAAAAAACTTTCTTTGATTTGAACTCACCCAATCAAAAATCCTTCAATTCTCAAATCAAAAGAGAATAGAATAAACCATACTTTCATACAATATCTTAATTGAATTATATGTAATGATCAATAAATTCTGTTTAATTCTACGTCTACATGTATAAAAATTCTAGTAATCTATTTTATAGATAATAGATATTTAGACTTGAGTTGACGAACAACCAGTACCAATATTAGTATTTATTAGTGTCGACTAGAAATGGGGCGTGGCCAAGTGGTAAGGCAACGGGTTTTGGTCCCGCTATTCGGAGGTTCGAATCCTTCCGTCCCAGAACATACCTGACCCACGATCATTTTATTAATCTATAATTTTATTAATCTATAATAAAAAATAAAATATATATCTATATCATAATCTATATCATAATAAAATATATCAAAATAAAGATTGTCTTTTCGACCAGTCTTCCGTTTAAGAGTATAATATTGTTATAGAATGTGATTCTTATTTCTTTTTTTTTTTTTTTTTTTTTTAATCATATCTTTTTCACAAATTTAATCGAGTTCAAATAACACGCATATGAAACGAAATTTTGAAAATATTACTGAATTTTACAATATGAAATATGAAAAAATAACAACCTAAATCTTCAATCTTTCCTTACATCAGTCTTTTTTTTTTTATTAATCATTGATGGTTTAATCCAATATGGATTTATCTTTCTCTTAATGATGATAAAAAGCGAATGGTACTTACTGTAAAACCTTATGCAAATAATGATATAGGGTAGGAAACTATTCAATCAATTAAATCTTTTTAATGATTTCTTATGAGTTCTTGGTACTCTAAGAAGTGTGAAATTGTTGAATTTATCCTATCACGTTACTTGAAGATAGAGATTCAAAATAATTTGTTTATTCGTGTTTATTTATTCATGTTATGTTAGTTATAATTAAAAAAAAAAATTATAAACAATGGGGTGAAATTGATTGAATTCTTGTTGAGACTTCGTCATACATTATCCATTCTTCATATAGAAGAAAAAAGTATAGATTATTAGACCGAACCGATGATTATTCACGATTCCATAATTGAATCAATTACATACTGGTTACAAACTGAAGGAATGTTATGGTAAAACTTCGTTTAAAACGATGTGGCAGAAAGCAACGTGCGACTTGAAGGACATGATCAGCTGTGGATTCTTACATCCACCACTTTTTTATATTATATAGGAATGAAAGTGCTCTTGGCTCGACATCATTATTTGTTCTGTTCCACTGGAACCCTCATTTTTGAGAGTGTTGCCATGTAAATAGTACATGATGGAGCTCGAGTAGAACGTATTGATTAATTTCTCAAGGGCAAGAATCTAAGGTTAGTATCGATCAATAAATTGGAACAACTTCGTAAGTATATTTTAGATATATAAATCTAAAGGATCCAATTCGATAAAATTTAAAAGTTAATTTTGTTGGAATTGGTAAAACTCTTTTGATCAAATCAAAACTAAAGTGTATTACGTAGGAATCAACCATTCATATGATTCTTTGATAGAAAGAAATCACAAAAAATGGTATGTTGCTGCCGTTTTGAAACGATTTAAAGATCACCGAAGTAATGTCTAAACCCAATGATTCAAGGCAAAGATAAAGATCCTGGAACAAGGAAATACCGTTTTCAATTGTCTCAACAACCAGATCATATTTAAGAATCAAAATAGATTCTAAAGGAGACAGACAAAAAGGGTTAGAGACCACTCAATAAATTTAATACCTAAAAGGTTTCTTTTGAGTTATTTGAGAGTTATTCAACTTGAGTTATGAGGATACAAATAATTTTTTTTTTTGGGGGGGGGGGGGGGAAGACTAAGAAAAAGTATTTAAACTAAAATCAATAATATAATGAATTTGATGATTTTATGGATCTATTTGATATTATGATTCTATACATAGACATAATTTAGAATTTTCTCGAGCCGTACGAGGAGAAAACTTCTTATACGTTTCTAGGGGAGGGGAGTATTGTTCATCTATCCCAATGAGCCATTTATCGAATCGTTGCAATTGATGTTCGATCCCGACGAGAGGGAAGAGATCTTCGTAAAGTGGGTTTTTATGACCCGATAAAGAATCAAATCTATTTAAATGTTCCTGCTATTCTATATTTCCTTGAAAAAGGTGCTCAACCTACAGGAACTGTTCATGATATTTCAAAAAGGGCGGGGGTTTTTACGGAACTTCGCCCTAATCAACAAATAAAATTCAATTAATGAAATAAAAAAAATGTGGATGATTTGTATATAGCCTTGTATAACCTTTTTGTTTCTTTGCTATTTCCTCTTTTGTTCTATTTATATCATACTAAATTTATTATTGTTACTATAAAAATATAAAAAAGTGTCTTTTATAACGACAAAAATCTATTTATATTTTATTGATATAAATTGTATTGATATATATAAAATAGATAGAAAAAGATTAAGTGAATAAATAAATGAAGTAATCGGGTCTATAAATATAAAATTTTGAGATTACTGTCAATGAGTTAAGGAACAAATAAAAAAACACAAAGGATTTCACTTGCTTATTTTAGTGA